TGTTTTATTTTTTGACATTATATATTAAATTATATAATAATATTTAATAGTGAAAAAAAATCTATATTAATAATATTTAATATAGATTAATATTTTTAATATAGATTCGATATTTAAATTTGTTTTATACATGCATTTCTGATTATCCCTGTCTTTGTTTATGTCTCGGATTGTAACAAATTACCAGAAGGCGTTTACCCCTACGAATTAGGCGGCACTTTTCACAAAATTTACGAACAGAAGCACGAATTTTCATATTTGTGTTCCTTCAAGTTGGAATTTCTAGGATCATATTCCATTTTGTTTTCTGAAAAAATATAATTAATTAACTCCCATATTGATTGGTATTAGATGTTCAATCAAAAGGGAATATCATCATCATCATCATCATCATTTGATGATTTGATGGGAGTAAGTCTATAAATTATACGTCCTCTCGTTAAATCATAAGGAGTTAATTCGACCCTTACTCTATCCCCTATTAGTATTCGTACAGAATTATATCTAATCTTCCCCGAAATATACGTTAAAATATCAGCGCCATTATCCAAATGGACCTTAAACATGCCATTGGGATATGCATCAGTAACCAAACCTTCGGCAATGATGAAGTTTTTTTTATTCATCTTATTTGTGGCCCCTCCCTAGCCTTTTATAATATCTGCATCATTGAATGCAGAATTTGTTTCTTCTTTTTTTGCTTCTTTAGTTCCTTCTTTAGGAATACTTATATTGTAAGTAGTAATAACAATATTCTTAATGTGTAATAATGTTAATATTTTCAAAACAAAAGGTTTACTTCCATTTTTTTGTTTTGAAATACGGTATAAATTACCATAAAATACAGAATAATTCACCTCCTATTTTTTTTTGTCGAGCTTCTCGATCAGTCATAATTCCTTGGGAAGTAGAAAGGATTACGATCCCCATTCCACCGAAAACTTTCGGGATCTCCCGATAAGTAGAATAGATTCTCAGACCAGGTTTGCTAATACGCTTTGAAGCAGTTATATATCTCTTTTCCTTCCTTTCTCTAGATTTTGAAGTTAAAACCAAAAGAGACTTTTTACCTTCTCGATGTTCCCTAACATCCTCTATAAAACCTTCTCGTAGAAGGATCCTTGTAATGTTCTCGGTAATAAAAGTAGCTGCTACTCGAATTGTTTTTTTTTTTACCATGTCAGCGTTTCTTATAGAAGTCATTAGATTAGCAATAGTATCGTTACTCATGACAAACTAATTTTCAGGAATTCCCTATTTCAATATAAAAGGCATGTTTATCTCAGGAATATGCCTGATATTCTTCTAATTTTTGTATTCTACCATTAACTTCTACATGATCTATTCTAGAAGTATTTATAATACTTCAGGAGCCAATGATATTATTTTGGTGAAATTAAATTCTCTCAATTCCTCAGTAACTGGACCAAAAACTCGAGTTCCTTTTGGATTTCTTTTCTGATCAATGACAACTGCTGCATTGTCATCAGATCGTATTATCATTCCATCGTCACGTTTAAGTTCTTTACACGTGCGTATAACTACGGCTCTAACTACTTCTGATTCTTCCAGAGACATATTAGGTTCTGCTTCTTTAATTACAGCAATTATAACGTCGCCAATATTAGCGTATTCCCGATTACTGACTCCTAGAACTCGAATACACATCAATTTTCGGGCTCCACTGTTGTCTGCTACATTCAAATAAGTTTGAGACTGAATCATTTTTCCTCCAAAAGATTTGTTACCTCGGCTGAAAAAAAAGTATTTCATTTTTTTCAGCCAGAAAAATCTCTTTTGTTCCGTATAGGCAAACTCATAATAAATTGAGTATGTATAGGCATTTTGTATGCAACGATTTGAAAAGCTTTTCTAGCTATAGTCTCTGATACTCCGCCTATTTCATAAAGTATTCGACCTGGTCTGACCACAGATACCCAATATTTGGGAGATCCCTTCGCTTTCCCCGAACCCATACGTATTTCTGCAGGTCTTATTCTAATAGGTTTGTCCGGAAATATACGTATCCATATTTTTGCGCCACGACGGGCATAACGAGTAATTGCTCGCCGTCCTGCTTCTATCTGCCCAGATGTGATCCAAGCAGGTTCCAATGCCTGAAGAGCAAATCTACCAAAACAAATGCGATTGCCCCGAGAAGATACTCCCTTCATTCTTCCTCTATGTTGGTGACGAAATTTCGTTCTTTTTGGGTTCTAGTCGATGGTTTTATAATGCCATTTGAATCCCATCTCTATTTCAGAACCGGATATGAAAGTTTCTTCTCATCCGGCTCCTTGTGAAGAATCTATAGCAAACTTGGATAATCCATATTTTTACACATATCATATACATAGTATGTATAATTAGACGAGACAAATAGCTCTTTTATTTATATCGATACTGTCCAATAAGTAAGAATTTCACAGGCGAATATTTACTCTTATATTATCTGTCTCATGGGGCCTTATAGACTCCCATGAGATGAATGCTTTCTTGGTTTATTTCGCTATCCTATCCAATGGATGATTAAGATTACTATATGATCTTATGCAGTCACAGGTTCCATCGTTTCCATAGTTTTCAAATGGCTGTTCAGGTTTACCCTCTGCAATGGAGCTCTTATTTAATTTCTTACAGAATCAATTTCCTTAGTTTATATTGACTCCAAGCTCTTTTTTTTTTCATAAACCGAATCGATTTAAGTCTAAATTAATCAGGATGATTCTTATGCTTTATTACACTGCTCTTTGGGGGTGATTTATGAACCATACAAGACTGTAAGGAAAAAGATTTCATTCTTTCTTTTTATCCTTCCCCCCCTTTTTTTCTTTTCTTGCATTACCAAAGACCTTTTTTGCTTCACAAGAGATATAGATCTTATCTGTTTGTCTCTTTGTGTAAGAAAGTCTTTTGTTCATTTGATGGAACTATCCATAGTTATTAACTAGCTTATTGAATCTTAATAATAGTGAAAGAAAGAATGGATTTTATAAGTATACTAGAGACCAATTCGTTCTTATTTATTTTGAGTTCTCCATCATTTTAGAAAAGATGCAAAAACTTGATCTCAACGAGTCGCACACTAAGCATAGCACTGCTCCAAGATGGTAAATCTAATTTTTATTTGATCTTATAGAATTGATTATTTATAATCGGTCAGATTGTATAAAGTTATTGTTCATCTTAAACAAAGATCCAAATTTTGATCCCCAATACTCCATAGACAGTTTGAACCGCATAATAACAATAATCAATTTTAGCTCGAAGGGTCTGTAGGGGAACTCTACCTTGCATGGCCGATTGTTTACGGGCTCTCTCAATTCCGTTGAGACGTCCTTTTATTTGTATTTTAATACCTTTTACATCTGCTTCTTCAGCCAGTTCAAAAACTTTTTTCATTATTTTTTTTATTTGAACTCTTTCCTTTAGTTGTAGAGCAATATATTCCGCAAGAATATTAGGTTCTCTATAAGGTTTATCCACTTGTTCTATAGAAATGAGCAGTTTTCGGTCCACAGAATTGATTATATTCTGGACAAGCATATTTTCCACTTCGTCTCTTAATTGCTTGATTTTTTTCTCTTTTTTTTGCTCCTGTTTTTTTATAAACAAGTCGGTAAATCCGATACATATGTTGATCTGAATCAATTCAGACTTTTTCATAATATCTATACGTGTAATTCCTCCATAATTTGAGTCTATACGTGTAATTCCTCCATAATTTGAGGAAGCTTTGATATTGATATGTCGTACATAATTTCGAATGCAATTATGTATTTTTTCATCTTCTCGTAGATCTTCGGAATAATCCCTTTCTTCAAACCAAAAGGAACGATGGTTTTGAGTAAAACCAAGCCTAAAACCAAGTGGATTTATTTTGTTTCCCATACATATTTTATTATCAATCTATTTCTATTTTCATTTGCCCATACTTAATTTTCCATCTCGCGATTAGCTCGTAACCTTCCAATTCTTTCGGCAAATCTTGGAATTTTTTCACATCTTTCAAAGCATTTAGAAGTATTTCTTTGAAATTAACATTTTGTTCCAATACAATAGTTACATGACAAGTGGGTTTATGAATTGGATAACCATGTCCCCGAGCTCTAGGTTGAAATCTTTTGAAAAGAGCACCTTCATTCACTTCAGCTATACTGACAAATAAATGGATAGATTTTACACCCATAGTTTCAGCATTTGCGACTGCAGAACGCAATATTTTAAATATGGGATAACATGCTCCATAAGGCATCCGACTCAGTATATTAAGTGCTTCTGCGTGAGAACGACCACGAATTTGATTAATTACTCTACGTGCTTTATTAGAAGACATATGTATATCTTTACCCAAAGCTCGTATTTTTGTTATTTTTAACATCTTATCTTAATCCTACACAATTATTCACAACGATATTTTTAGCGTTTCTCTCTCATTTTTCTTTTGTTGCTTTTATCTTTTGTTGCTTTTTTATCGTTTGTTGCTTTTTTATCGTTTGTTGCTTTTCTATCTTTTGTTGCTTTTTTACCTTTTGTTGCTTTTTTATCTTTTGTTGCATGTTCTTGAAAAGTGCAAGTAGGTACAAATTCCCCCAATTTGTGGTTTATCATACTATTTGTTATATAAATGGGTAAATGTTCCTTTCCATTATGAACAGCAATGGTATGACCAACCATTGCGGGTACAATGGCAGATGCTCGAGACCAAGTGACTATTATCTTCTTCTCTTTCTTCATGTTTAGATTGTCTATTTTCCTCAACAAATAATTAGCTACAAAAGTATTTTTTCTTAGTGAACGTGCCATGGTCAATTACCTCTCTTTTGATTTACCTTTCTTTCAAAAAAAAGAAAGGTAAAATGGATTTACAACTATTCTATTTCAACTATTCTATTCCTACTTACGTCGACGAATGATTGAAACATCACTATATCTATTTTTCTTCCGACTCTTTCTTCCAAGTGCATTATAGCCCCAAGGAGTTAGGGGTTTTTTCCTACCAATTGGGGATCTTCCTTCACCACCCCCGTGAGGATGATCTACAGCATTCATAACTACTCCTCTTACTTCGGGACGTTTACCCAGCCAACGTTTTGATCCAGCTTTACTTAAAGCTTTATTTTTCCATTTGACGTTGCCTACTTGTCCAATTGTTGCTGAGCAGTTCTCAGATATTAGACGAACCTCCCCAGATGGTAATCTTAATGTGGTCAATTGTCCTTCTTTTGCAATCAGTGCTGTTACAGCACCCGCCGCTCTAGCTAATTGTCCGCCTTTTCCGACTTGTATTTCTACATTATGTATAGTCGTACCTAAAGGTATATTGGTTGAAGTAGACCTTTAGTTTGTAAAAATCCCTTCCCAAACTGTACAAGCCTTTCTCAGGGCATACAGCTTTCTAGATGTGAATGATATATTTAATTCAATATATATATTGTTATATATATATTATTAATATAATATATTAAATATATTTAATATAGATTTATAGATCTATAGATCTAGGATGAAGGGCATATTTTCAATTCCTTATGTCCTGATTCTCTACATCCTAAGTTTTTCTATTCCATCATCTGGCTTATGTTCTTTTTTCATGTAGCAGTCAGAATGAATGACTTTATCAAATTACGTCAATACTTCCGCATCTTCCGGATAACGTAGGAGGCATTTGAAAAAAATATATATATATATGATATATATTTTTTAATTTTTTATTAAAAATTCTCACTGTTCAGCTTCGAATCTGCCTTTGACCATCAAATCAAATGTGAGTTACTTGTCTTTCTATTCATAACAAGGGTTCCTTTACCTTATTTGTTTCTGCTTCAGACAATTAAGTCTTCTCCATATTATCATATCTTGGTAGCCAATAATTACATAAACTATTGAATTCAATCACCCGCTACTGTTTATCCTCAGTTTCCCTTTGGGGTTGATCCCATCAAAGTATCTTAGTTGGATCAGTGATAGATTTTTAGGTTTTGCTGTAAACCCAATCGGTTGCTTCCGATTACGTATAATTAATAATTCAAACCGCACTCAAAGGTAAGGCATTTCCCATTGATATGGGAGCTCTTGGACCGGAAAGAATAGTATCTCCAATCATGACCCCTCTCGGATGCAAAATATATTTCTTTTTACCATCTCTGTAGTGCACAAGACAGATGTATGCACTTCTATTAGGGTCGCTTTCTATTGTTACAATTTTTCCCAATATGTTTTTATAATTTCGCCGAAAATCAATTCGACGATATAGACGCTTGTGACCTCCTCCTCTATGTCGTGTGGTAATAATTCCACTGTTATTACGACCTTTCCCACAACGATGCTGACCGGAGGTCAATTTCTTTTGTGGATGAGATTGGACTCTCCCATCGAGACCTGATAGGGATTTATAACGTGTGCCTGGAGTAAAGGTTCTGTACAGACGGGTTGTCATGTTATTATTTATTATGAATTGAATAAGTTTCAATTAATAAGGAAAAAGTGGAATAGAATAACCTGGTTTTAGTGTAATAATCATGCGTTTATAGCGTTTCATTATTTGCTGTATCTTCCCCCTTTTTTCTCTTTTTTGCGGGGGTCGATAACTATTGACCCCTATTACTTTAACATTGAAGAAAAGTTCAATCCAACTTTTTATCTTTGTTTTAGTCGATCCCGAATCAACATTCAAAATATATTGATTTATTTCAAATAGAGAAATACTTTTCTTTGTAAGTACTAAATTGAGATATTGAACCTCATCCATAAATATTTATCCTTTACCATCTTTTAAAAATAGAAATACAAATGCCTATATCCACCAGATATATTTAACTCTAGTTCTCTTAACTTTTACTGTATTATTACATCATAATTATAATATAACTTTTACTTTATTAATACAGCATATGTATAATATACATTATACATAATGTTAAGAATAAAAAACGGACCTAATCTAATCTCAATACTTAATTGAATCGAGATAGCCTCGCTGTTTGGGCTACTTTCTTATTGTGCATCCAACAGGAATTGAACCTGCGACTTCCCAATTATGAGTTGGGTGCTTTTACCATTCAGCCATGGATGCTATGCTAAATAAAGCATAAAAAAGTTTATTCTAGACTTATTATATTAATAAGTATCGACTCATACTAGACTTATTATATAATAAGTATCGACTCATACTAGACTTATTATATAATAAGTATCGACTCATACTAACCAATTTGATTCTATCAATACTCAATTGATGCTTATCATTTTCAATAAATAGAGGTATACAACATATCTTTGTCATTTTGACATGATGGGATTTCGATCGATTTAATATAGAATTAAATCATGACTATTTGATAATTATCTATTAGATTATCTATAGATAATCTAATAGAGAGATAGATTATTTATCTACCCTGTTTACAGAAATGGAGATGTATTGTTATATTAATAAAGAAATATTTTCTTATCGATCTACATTATACTTATCTTTATATAGAATATATATTCTATATATTATTAGATACCAAACAAAAGATATAAAAAAAAAAGAGAACAGAATTTTATCTCCTATTTAAACTCCTATTTAATATAATCTATATATTATAGAAAGTATAAGAGCTAAGTTCTTGGATCGATGGAAAGATCCCAATCTTTGCAAATTGACGGTAAATAGCAAGAAACTATCTTGCTAAATGAGAATAAGATAAAACTCTCACTCTCTAAAAAGTTGTATTAACTTGTAATTATTATTACACTAATATTGTATTATTAAAAACTATAGGATAAAAAAACTATGGAAAAACAAAAAATTGAACCTATCGAATATATTGAATATGTTGAGGATATTGAAGAACAAAAAATTATTGAAGAAAAAAAAAAAAGAATATTTTCTTTAGCAAAAAGTATAAAACAAAAAAAAGAAAACCGAGGAATGTTATGGTTACGTAGCGTTAAGTCGAGATTTAAAGTGAACATGATGGTAGTATTCAGTCCATGGAACGAATCCAATTTGGTGAGATTCTTAACTCAAATATTTTCTGGTCGAGAAAGTGTTATTAAGCTCTTTGACTTTAGGATTATTAGTACCTTACTTATACGTGATCTACGTATATTTATTAAAACGCGTCAAATAAGAAAAGCTTTAATAGTACTTACATTACCATTATTGATATATTATTTATATAGTCGACCTTTGGTCGAAAGAGATAGATCAAAATCTGATTTGACTAAGATATTTCCACACAATTTTAGATTTATAAAGAAAAATTTGTTGCTCTTTCCGCATATGTTGATGTGTTTGCCAAAATGCAAAAGAAGATATCAACGTCGCTTGCTCAATCCAAAAGAGCATGTTTGGGTTTTCTCAAGGTCCGACACAAATCTGAATTATAAAAATGATATAATCTCAGATAACCAAGGCCCAATAAGTTGGGGAAGTCATTCGGAGAATGAATCGAAAGATATTGAATGGCAGATTGATTCAACTTTCAATTCGAATCAAAATGAGTATGGAGAACCTGATGATTCACTTTGTGAATGGATTAGAACAAACGAATCTAAAAACGGAATCAAGCAACTAGAAGAAAAATCAGTTCGAACAGGAGAATTTGATTTATCTTCAAGACCAGAAGATTATAGCAATGAAGAAATCGAACAAGAAGAAATCAACGAAAATGAAGATTTCGAACAAGGAGATTTCGAACAAGGAGATTTCGAACAAGAAAAATCAGTTCGAATAGGAAATTATAGAAATGAAGAAATCGAACAAGAAGAAATCAACGAAAATGAAGAAATCGAACAAGAAGAAATCAACGAAAATGAAGATTTCGAACAAGGAAATTTCGAACAAGAAAAATCAGTTCGAATAGGAAATTATAGAAATGAAGAAATCGAACAAGAAGAAATCAACGAAAATGAAGATTTCGAACAAGGAGATTATAGAAATGAAGAAATCGAACAAGAAAAATCAGTTCGAACACGAAAATTGCTAAAACGTCCTCTTTTCAAATTGATTAATATACCCCAAATTGAAGAAATCGAAAAATACCAAGAAGAATTAGAAAAACAACGAGAAGAAATCGAACAAGAAGAAATCGAACAAGAAGAAATCAACGAAAATGAAGAAATCGAACAAGAAGAAATCAACGAAAATGAAGAAATCGAACAAGAAGAATCAGTTCGAACAAGAGAATCTCATTCGTTCTCAGAGTCAAAATTTTTAGAAGAATTGATTTCTAATTTGTCAATAGATGAATCATGTATAAGCGTTAGTGGTACTGATAAACCCATCGAATTTTTGAAAAGTCGAAAAGATGCTTTTCAATATTTCAGGGGATCAGAAAGGAATAGGATAGTTGATCTATGGAAGATCAAAACATATCTTCAAAATCCTTCTGCAAACTATGATATTTCATCAGATCCCGGATGGAATATTAGAAGAGATATAAACCAATTAAATTGTATTCGATTTGTGAACCAGAATTTACCTTCGATATCTTTTTCATCCTGTGATGAGAACAAAGAACAATTAACGTTAAACAGCGATTTTTACAGGCAATTGAAGAGAATTGTTCTGAAAATAACGGATCAATTCACTCTATCAATAACTAATCCTAATCTAGGATACCAAAAAGGAGTTTTAGTTTTGGATAATGAAATTTCCCTGGATATGGATTATCACATGAATCAATTTTATGAACTGAACAATAATATATTATTATTATTGAATCAAATCTTAAACTACAGAGATAAATTAAAACATCATTTTTTCTTTGTGCTATTCAATATTATTGATAAAGAGAATCTGATTCGATATGTAGATCGAATAATATCAAAGAATGATAGAACCGAAACTTCGGTACGACTAATATTTAACCAATATAAGATTCAAGTTGACGAGCATCTTGAAAAAACATTCAAGAGATTCTATTTGTTGAAGAATGCATTGATGAAATACTCTTTATCAAAATTATCATCTTTATCAAAATTACCAAAAGTATTTAAAGAGTACTTAGAGTACTCATTAGGATTGGATCCTGTATTGGACGCTTTTTTATTGGATACTACACTGGACGATATAGAATCCGATACTTCATTTGATGACTATGCTTTTTCAATATCGTTCCACGATCAAGATTTGGATTTGCGATGGAAAAAAATATGTCTCTATCTTAAATTGAAAAAAAAAGTTAATAAATACTATTTGGAATTGACAAAAGTATTTAATAGAATCTCTAAAAAGTTTAGTTACAATTTAAAAGATAAAATTCGAACAAATTTGATAAGAAAAGACGTTTTGAATAATGTAACGCAAGATGCAATTAACCGGTATTCATCAAGTTGGAGAAAATATCACAAAGAATGGTTCAATTACTTTATTGTTGAAATTTACCAAAATATGAATGCATCGTCCATTCTGATCGAATACTTTTCTTTGAAAAAAGAATTCAAAAAAGGATTGAAAGGTCTTATTTCTAAGAAAAACAGATTGTTGGATCCAATCGAATTATGGACTAATCAATGTAAACCCAAAATTGACAATAATCTTCATGATATGATCTTTGACGGACTTTATTTTTTTAAATTGATCAAATCTAAACCAATTCCTAAGGAATCCTTGATCGATGAAGGAACAATAGTACCCTTAGGTTTGAATGAGAAACCGATTAATCAATTGATTATTGACTTATTCGATAATGAAAAAAATTACATGGAATTGTTTGATAACACTGGTCTTTCGACCATATTCAATGATCGAGACAATTGGTTAAATCCTTTAAAACTATCGAATCAAAACTCATTAAGAGCTGCTTTTTGCAAAGCAAATACATTTGAATTTTTAGATTATTTACATAATCCTCAGTTAAATTATAAAAAAAGATTACCTTCTTACATGTACATGGAAAGGATTCATATAAAAAACAAGAATTTTATATATGGACAATTATTCAATCTTGTCCCCATTCATAACACTTTGTCTATTGGTGAAATAAGACCTGTTCACTCAGAGAAAGTGACTATCTCACTCATAAAGTCACAAGTAAATATATTATTGTCTAAATATTTACGTGACCAAGCGTTAATCCATGACTTGTACAAATCATCCAATTTACTTACTCAATTGAATTCATTTCTTCGTGGTAACATATATATTTCCTCGATTGAGGAGATATATAGAACTCCTTTAATAAGCCAACAAATTGTCAATTTTGACAAAAGTGCTTGCCATCCTTTTTTCAATAGTTCAGATTCAGAAAAAAACAGCCCCAATCAATACCCTAAAAAGGATTTTAGTTCTAATATAGGTCTTATTCAAACTCAATCTTTTAAAGATGATTTACTATCGGAAATATCTTTAAAAGATGATTTACTATCGGAAATATCTTTTAAAGATGATTTACTATCGGAAAAAGATGATTTACTATCGGAAATATCTTTTAAAGATGATTTACTGTCGGAAATAGATTTCCGAATGAAGAAGTTTGCAGAAAAAGAAAAAAATAGTTCAATAGAAAGTTCAAAAAGCATAATTGAAGACAAAATCATAGGTGATAAAAACATCTTTTTGAATAAAGAAAAACGAAAGATTCTATTTTTTTATAAGATCCCTCAGATAGATCTTATCATTTCGATATGGGATTCGTTTCAGACATATAGTGCTCCATTCTATTTTTTTACTTCCACAGGGTGGAAATATATGCATAATATATTTTTGTCTACTTTTTCAGAAATAATGCTAGATAGTACTGATCAATTCGTATTATTTTTGGACAAGATTCTGCATAATTGGAATCATTGGAATCATAATTTTAATCATAAAATTAATCATAATTTTAATATTTTGTGGGCACTCTTTCATCAATATTGTACCCTTCTAAAGTGGAAATTTAGAGCAAAATTTACCCCGAAATTGAAATCGTTTTTATTCTATTGGAATCTTTCCAATTGGAAAGATCCAATTAATCAAAGGGTATTCGAGGGAAAGGATGTGTCAATATCATTTGATACATGGAAATATATAGAAAATGTTCGGGAGTATGATAAATTAATCATTTGTATTTTCATTGGGTTTTTATTCTATGTTTCCTTCATAGTTCCCGTACGCTTGATGTATTTTTATAGCAATATCGAGTTTATTAAAGATTTGGCGTCTGAGCCCCTCATTCTGCATGTAATAAAGATGAGGAAATCGTATAAAATGCTCAAATTTTTTTATAATTTCTCTTGGTATGGTTGGTGGCTAACATTCGTCGACTTTATGGATATCGAGAGTGATCCTGATGATATAGGATTATTGCAAATGTTGGAAATTTGGTATACCAAAAATTTTAAATGGTATGATGTAAGGAAATTGTCTCCTTTTCAGTATAGGAGAGTGAGATCACTCTTAGAGAGATGTTTGTCCGAACACGGAGTGAATGACTTCTTGTTGAGAGAGAGTAGATTGTTTTCAATAGAAGAACGAATCTCTCAATTTGATTCGAAGTTGACTCCCCCTAATGGTTTCTTTTCTCAATATTTCGAAAAAAGGGAACACCCGGGACTTCTTTACTTTCGATATTTAGCTGAATTTATTCAACTAGGTCGAATGAATAAAATAGGTATAAAAGATTACAAGTTCGATTCCTTTTCTTTAGTACAAAAGTCGATCTTCATTGCTTTTCATCAGGAAATTACCTCTCTACCAATTCAATCATCTATATCTGACCAAGTCAGATTTTTCCCACTCTACCCGGCACGGTGCTTTTCGAATCGAATTTTATTGATAGGACCTAGGCAAACTGGCCGATCGTATTTGGCCAAAAGTCTAGCAGCAGATTCTTATCTACCTTTAATAAAAATATCTCTTCCAGATTTTTTGAAGGGGAGAAAACTTCTGTTAAACTACGAAAATGATTATACATCTTCAGATAAGGAATCTTACCTTGAGCATGAAGATCTTCTTTATTTGCTGGGCTGGGGAGGCAGGCCGAAAGAACTAGATGAAAAAGACTCTTATGGAAAAAAACCGAGAAACTATGAGCTTGAACCAGTGGGTGACCGTGATAAGACTATGGAGTATTATGAGAGAAGAGTAACTCAATTCGTGTTTGCACTTAAAATAGCAAAATTAATGTATCCTTGCGTCATATGGATTCCAAGCATTCATGAAATGTATGGTCATCACTTCTACATTGGTGGATTATTGAGGGAACTCCTCGGAGATCCATATTTTTGTTTTGAAGATGAGCAAGAAACTACTATCAAACAAAATATTGTGGTTATTGCTTCGACTCATATTCCTAAAAAAGTGGATCCATTTCTAATATCTCCCGTTTATGGTAAACGAAGATTCGATACATTAATCAACACTAAAATGTCTCCTGCCCTACATCGAGAAAAGGAATTTCCTTTGCTTTTACGTTACAAAGGGCTCTACTTGAAAAAAGATTGGAACTATTATGATGAATTTGGATCAAATACCAGAGGTTTTACTACACAAGATTTAGCAGATATTGTCAATGATCTTCATAAAGAGAGTCTTCAACAAGGGACTTCAGTTATAGACAATCAGATGATTGTATCATCTTTCTATAGAAAAAGTTGGGGTCCTTCCACTAGTAAGATTAAATTCACTGATATTTATGAAGTACTTAATTATAAGATAGGAAAAGCTATTATACAAAATAACCTTACGTACACCAAGAATTTTCTAAGTACTAGAAGAGAATTCCAACATATACGGGAATACTATTTGCATCAATGGTATTTAGAACCTTCAATTGCCGGAACAGCTGTGAAGGAATTTACCATATTCTATAATATTTTGAGTTGCTTGGCCGGATCAGTAGCTAGAGATTTATTTCTATCGGAATATTCAAATATAGAGAATTTGACTCCTATTGATTATTTTACTGGGAATGATTTCGCGCTAGCTTCCAGTCTTTTACAGAGTCTTCTGGAAGAGTTTCCATGGTTGAAAATATATCAGAGTCATTGTGATAACAATCACATCACAATTACTCCTCAGTTCAAAAAAGATATGATACAAAAAGGATTATCTCATATATTAGATAAGACCGTTCTAGCTAAAGAATTGGGCTACTCCTATAAAGAAGGAGAAGAATTAGAATTCCAAACTAGCATAGTTTGTTCTCCTAGAACCTGGCGTTTTAGTTTTGTTCGCAGTAATCGATTCGAGCATATAAAAGATATAACAGAAGAAAACCCTTTATTGGATTATCTTCTTCTGTTCGGATGGTTTCAAGAAAGTCCGACCTATGTTGACATCTTATATTGGAGGAAATTCATGGCGTCTTACAAACAGCAACCTGTTTATGACGAGGGTTCCGATGTTGAACAAAGAAAGATATCTGCTATATGGGAGGCAAGATTTTTATACGATAGATTTAAAAGATTGGGAATGTATAAATTTGATACAGAGGAGTGTGCAAAGGAATATAAACCTTTAGATACACCGATAATCTATCTAGCTCGCCGATTTATTTGGGATCCTGTGAGTATTCGCTTTGAAAATAAGCAACCTGCGACTGCGATTTTACGAGAAGAATTTTTCTCTATTCAAGAGCTCCTGAGAAGGATTTATCTTACTTACAATTCAGAAAGATTAAAACCCTTTATGTTTTTTAAGAAAAAAAAGCTAGCAAAATATATAAACAGAAGAAAAAGATTGAGGAAAATAGTCCTAGGAATAAAACCGATTTCGGATTCGGATGATAACCCTCTTAACATTAAGATTAAAGAACATGAGTCGTTTGAGACTTTCAAACGCTTTCAAGAAGTTGGTATCCGATATAGACGTGTACATCCATATCGTGCAGAGAAATCATATGAGCGTTTGTTTTCTGAAAGGACACGGGATGATAAATTCAGACAAATTTTGATTGATAAAGAAAGAGAAAATATAGAATTATTATCTAATGAATGTTTTATTTATAATACTCTATTCGAAAGTTATGAATATTTATCATATTTCTTCATTTCAAATAGAAGGTTATTGAAACATGTGAAAAATACATTATTAGAAAAAAAATGGCTTTCTCCGAATGACATTAAATCCTTATTAGCGGAAGTATTAAATAAAAATATGTAATAAAAAGGACTATTTGAAGATAGAGTGAGATTTCGACCATTTAAGAGTAAGCATAGTAAGAAATATGAGCCAAGTCAGTTTTATTTAACTTGATGAGATATTCTCTACTATGCTTACTCCTTATTTATTTTATTGCGGTTGTAGTATACTTTTCTAGTACACTTTTTACTACGAAGAAAGAATCCCTCATTTGATTATAGAGGGATTACAATATTGGTATATTTGTTATAATTCGGTTGGAACTTCCGAATTTTCCAAGACCTTGAAAAGGATATATAAATTATATCAAATTTGTGTCCTTCATTCACATTCAATCTAATAAATGATTAAGAAATTGATTAATGTACACGAAAAAAAAGCAATCCATCTTAGATTCTTAGATTTGGTCTTTTTCTTCCTTTTTTAAGTCACATTACAATATTATGCCTTGAAGAGGACTCGAACCTCCACGCTGTTTAGCACGAGATTTTGAGTCTCGCGTGTCTACCATTTCACCATCAAGGCATCCCAAAAGGGAATTATATTCCAATAAATAAATATCTATCATACTATTATTAACCACATATCGGTATATGCAGAATATAAAATGGATAACAAGGATAGATTATTTAATTATTCCTATTGATCCATGATATAGGTTTAGTTCAAATATATCATCTAATTCTTTTTACTTTTTATTATCGGATATCGGAGGATAATTTATATTTTTTAATATTATTCATATTAAAATATATATAATGTATGATCGAACTTTTTTCCTTTTTCGATTCAATAGAAACTATATATGTATATGTTACCCAAATAACAGATTTTAATTTTAATCTTATGTAGACATATCCCTTAGAACTAAAAATTTATTTACACACGTTTCAATTTCTCATAATGAAAACGTCTATTTATGGTATAGAATGAACTTCTAATTTCACTTTAATGATCAAGTTTATTTTGTTAATTAGAAGTTCATTCTAATAATTTCAACCTATTTCCTTTATTTTAAGAATATGAGGAAAAATATACTGGTTCTTTCAGTTAGAAAGAAAAAGATTTAATGAACTTAAAATAATGTATCCTGAGCAATTGCAACAATTGGATTCATTATTATTCCTAGTAGAGCAGATGCTATTACACATACAATCATACTCAATTCGATATGATTTTTTGAGATTGAAGAATATAATCTATAATTTTGTACATGGGGAGTTATTTCTTTGTTTCGTTCAGTCATTAATATCTTAATTATTTTTAGATAATAATATATTGAAATAACACTCATAAAAAGTCCTATCGAAACCAATAAATAGGAACCTGCTTGCCATCCACACCAGAATAGATAAAGCTTTCCAAAAAAGCCTGCTAATGGAGGAATACCTCCTAGAGATAGCAGACATAAAGCTAAAGACAAAGCTGAAAAAGGGTCTTTCATATATAATCCTGCATAATCCCGAATGTTATCTGTTCCTGTACGTAGACTGAATAATATAATACAAGAAAAAGTTCCTATATTCATGAAAATGTAGAACAGCATATAAGTTATCATGCTTGCGTATCCATTATTTGAGTTTCTATCAATGATTCCAATAAGGATATATCCAATTTGACCTATGGATGAATATGCAAGCATACGTTTTATGCTTGTTTGAGTAATAGCAATTAAATTTCCTAATATCATGCTAAGAATAGCTAATATTTCCAAAAGAAGATGCCATTCATTCAATGAAAAATAGAAAATAATATCGAAAATTCTAGTGGCTAAAGATGAAGCAGCTACTTTTGAAATAACAGAAAGAAAAGCAACGACTGGAGTGGGAGAGTTAGAGTCGAAAAGAGGATTCCCACCTCCTTTCTCTCATTCAGAACCGTACATGAGACTTTCTTCTCGCACGGCTCCTAAGTGATAAAAAATAAAAAATGGTTTATTCTTTTTCTTTTTATTACCTTCCTCGTGTATGTATAAGATTGAATTTATTCAATTGATAGAAAGAATCACTAATCCTTAACTTTACGAAGAATCCTTCCTCAGTGGTTCCTATGGTAAATCAAAATCACTGATTTTTTTGACTTCGGTTCTGACAAAAAGAGAACCATCTGATTTAATTCGTTCTGAATAGCCATGAGATGTTTATCTTAGGGTAATTTTTTTGTTGACGGATGCCTCTTTTTTTACACTCGTAGTCTTTGAAGGATGAAAACTGACTATGTAGCATCTACGTTAATTAAGAGTATTGTATACGTCATTAGTCTGATCTTTGAACTACCCGTAATAACTAACTTACAAAATTCATTTGTTTGTTTAGTCAATGTTTCTGACTTTGCTTTACCTTAATTCAAAATTTTTGGTAAAAGTGATGTCTTAGTCTGAGTGGGGATAACAGTTTTTTCTTCCACATGTCCATAGAGTTTTTAGAAATAGATTTAAATATCTAAAAAAATATTTATTTTCTAAAGGTAATCAATTTGTAAAACGAATCACACTCCTTCATATACGTCGGGAGTCCATTGATGAAAAGGGACTAGAGAAAGCTTGAATCCAATTCCTACAATTATAGATAGAAGCGCAATCCAAATTCCTGGAGAGTTATACATTTGTGTATTTATAAGACCATTGGCTATTTCTTGAAGCTCAATCTCTCCCCCGGATAAACCATATAGCCAAGAAAAACCATATACAAGAATAGAAGAACTTGTTCCACCCATAAGTAAATACTTAATAATAGCTTCATTAGACCGTACATCTCTTTTGGTATATCCCGATAATATATAGGAACACAAACTGAAACATTCTAAAGATACGAAGATAGTTGCTAAATCATTAGCACCACACAAAAACATTCCTCCTAGAGTAGCTGTTAATATGAAGAACAAAAACTCTGTTACAGCCATTTCTGTACATTGAATGTATTCCACGGATAGAGGAATACATAAAGTTGAACATAGTAAAATGAGAAATCGAAATATTTTGTTGAAATTGTTCGTTTGAAAATTACCAAAAAAACTGATCATAGGTTCTTCTCCCCATCGAAATAACAAGATCGCTATGCTTAATACTAAACTTGTTAAAGAAATGAAATAGAACCAAGCTGTATCTTTGTGATCATAAATAAAATCGATCACTAGAAGAAGAAATAGGCCGAAAATCAAGATACATTCTGGAAAAAGGGAACTTCCATGGAAGAGAAGCAAATGAAATTCTTTCATATAAAATGATCTAAAGGTATAATTGAAAATGAAGTTCTCATTTTGAAAATGCCAGATCATGATTTAGTAATTTCAGTTAATTTCGAATCAACCTTTTTTTCATTTATGTAAATGATCCTGTATGAATAAGATTTAATATTCATCCAAAATCCCCTTATTGCCATTTAATTAAAATATTTATTTTTCATTCTTTTTTTCCTTTCGCTTTCGCTCCAAATCTGTATCAATTTTGATAAAGTTAGCTTTGATCAGAATGGGTAGATCTATGGATTTTTCTATTATTAATTGGGATTAACGGTAACGGTTATGGTAATGTGCAAAAGCTTTATTGGACTCTGCCATTCTATGAGTCTCTTCCTTCTTGCGTATAGCATTGCCTTTCTCTCTGGCAGCATCCATTAATTCGTAACTCAGTTTAAAATGCATATTTCGACCAAGACGTTTTCGAGATGACCCTAATAACCAACGAATAGCAAGTACTTTTCCTTTTTTAGGTTTTATTTCAACGGGAACTTGATAAATTGATCCCCTTATACGTCTTGATTTTACCATCAATTTGGGAGTTACGTTGTGTATTGCTTGGCGTAGAACAATTAGTGGGTTTTTGTCTGTTTTCTGTTTAATTTTTTTTAGAGATTGATAAAGAATTCGATAAGCTAATGATTTTTTTCCGTGTTTAAGAATACGGTTAACAACCATGTTAACTAATCGATTATGAAAAATCGGATCAAATTTCGCAATTTTGTTTTCTGCAGTACTTTGCCGTGACATAAGTGTGAAAAAGGTTCACAAATTTTTTTCATAAAGACTAGACTAAAAATCACTTATTTGGGCTTTTTAACTCCATATTGTAGGGTGGATCTCTAAAAGTATGAAAGATCTCCCTCCAAACCGTACATACGACTTTCGTCGAATACGGCTTTCCACATGATTCTATCTGCATATATGAGATCTATTCCTTATGCATAGAATTATGTTTACTCATTCTCAATTGAGTATCCGTTTCCTTTCTTTTTCATATGATTGGAAATCTTGTATTTTCTTTATCTATAGGATTAAGTCTTTAGGTTAAAAAAATAACGCGTATAAAAAAATAAAAGGTG